AGGACCTGTTTTAACAAAAGAGTTAATTAAGTCCCAATTTTGCAAAGATGAATAAACAGGTTTATATAAAAAGAAGGCTATAAATATTCCAAAAAGAGCTATACTAACCGAAAAAAGAGCATCTTTCAAAAATTCATACCAATCTATTGAATTATTCAAATTTTGATGTAAAAGGTTTATAGACGGAGTTAACCATTTTGATAATATGTCCAAATACACTCCTTCTTGATTGAAAGGAATTCCTAGGGATCCAACGAACAACGTAAATAGAACCAATACAAGTAGAGGAAATAACATAGTATTATCTGATTCATAAGGATACGAAAAAAACTTATTATTTCCAAAACGGGTAATAGTAATAAAAGGTTGTGTGATGTTTCTTGCATTCTGATTAATTCGATACGGTTTTTTTGAAAAAAAAGAAACAATCTCATGATTTTTCATTGTTAATAACGTTAATAAACGAAAATTTTTGTTAATTCTTTTTGAATCTTCTTTACCCCATAGAGATATTGAATAGAAGGGAGTATTCTTTTTACCACTGTAATTTTGAAAATGAACGTTTAAATGTCCTTCAAAAGTAAGTAAATAGATTCGAAACATATAAAATGCGGTTAATCCCGCTGTAAACCAAGCAATTATTGCAAAAATGGGTGAATACAACCAAGTATCATTAAGAATTTCATCTTTGGACCAAAAACAAGCAAGAGGCGGAATACCACAAAGAGAAAGTGTACCTAATAAAAAAGCGGTTTTGGTAATTGGGACATGCTTTGTTAAACCCCCCATAAAAACCATATTCTGACTTTTATTTGGAGAATATCCAACAAGAGTTTCCATTGAATGAATAACCGATCCAGATCCTAAAAACAATAATGCTTTCGAATAAGCATGAGTAATCAAATGAAATAAAGCACTTCGATAAGACCCCATACCTAGAGCTAACATCATATAACCCAATTGAGACATTGTGGAATAGGCTAAACCTCTCTTAATGTCTTTTTGAGCAAGGGCAAAAGTAGCTCCTAATAATATTGTTATTACTCCTACCAAAGAGATTAAATTCATTATGTGAGGGATGACTATGAAAAGAGGAATAAGCCGAGCTACAAGAAAAATACCCGCCGCTACCATAGTAGCCGCATGTATAAGAGCCGAAATAGGAGTAGGCCCCTCCATGGCATCCGGTAACCATACATGAAGGGGGAATTGTGCAGATTTAGCAACCGCACCGGCAAATAATAAAACGGCACATAAAGTAACAAATAAAAAATTGACTTCATTGTGATTATTAGAAATCAAGTTATTAAATATTTTGAATAAATCTCGAAATTCAAAACTCCCTGTTATCCAATAAAAACCTAAAATTCCTAATAATAAACCAAAATCTCCAACACGATTAGTTACAAATGCCTTTTGGCAAGCATTTGCAGCAACAGGCCGTGTGAACCAAAACCCTATTAATAGATATGAACACATTCCTACCAATTCCCAAAAAATATAAATTTGTATCAAATTCGAACTAGTAACTAATCCTAACATAGAAGTACTGAAAAAACTCATATAAGCGAAAAATCTCAAATATCCTTGATCATAAGACATATAATTATCACTATAAATAAGAACCAAAATTCCAATAGTAGTGATTAATATTGACATAATAGAAGTAAGTGGGTCGATCAAGTAACCGAACTCTAAAGAAAAATCATTATTGATGATCCAAGACCATACATATTGATAGATAAAACTGCCATTTATTTGTTGAATAGACAGATTGATCGAAAAAATCATGACTATACTTAACAAAAAAACACTTTGAAAAGCCCACATACGGCGAAGACTTTTTGTTGCTGACGGAAAAAGAAGAAGTCCCGCCCCTATTAACATAGGAACTGGAAGTGGAAGGAAAGGTATTATCCACGCATATTGATATGTCTGTTCCATAAAAAGTTTTTTTTATTCTTAATTGATTGTTCCGGATCCTACCCCCTTTCAATTTCAAAACAAAAGGGGTCAATAAAAAAATAAAGAGATGTACTAACTTAAAGTTATTTTTCGAATTTTCTATATTATTCTGGGTCTTTCCAAAATACTTTAAATATTAAAATAAAGAAGTTACAATTGGGCAAATGATATGACCTACTTGCTCATAAAAAAAGGAATTTAGTTATTAACTAAGATTTTTCTTAAAATAATGATAACGAAAATAAAAAAATTTAATTAAAATTAGATCACTTTCTATTCATAAATTAAGGATAAAAAATTACACTAAAAATAGTAATTGATTATGATATGAATTGATATAAGTCATAGGATTAACTAAGGTAAAAATTGTGTACTAATCTCGCTTTTTAGTCAGCTTGTTCCAAATCATTAACTAGTTTCATTATGAAATTGATTGATTATTTTTCGTTTCAATAAAAAACATTTATAGGAAACGCTATAATATCTAAAATTTATAATATTTTAGATAAAATTTCTTTTTATATCAAAATTATAT